TATAAAGAAACTAACAACACCAATCCCGTTTATCATTCCATCAATTATATGTCTATCAAAAAACTGAACTAGTTTAGCTAATTCTCTTACATTTCCAGTAAAAATATTAGTATAAAAAATATCTATATAACCACGATTATATGACCAATTATATATCACATTTTTTATTAGGTCCAAGAAAATTATCTTGCGGCTCTTCTTCACAAATGAATTGACTAAGCTCAAATTCTGTAGAGATGAATAAACAGATCCATATAAAATGGATGCTATAAATAATCCAAAAAAGGCTATACTTACTGAAAAAACTGCATTTTTTAAAAAATCATAAAAATCCGAAGACTCATTTTGATGGAAAAATTTTGTAGATGGAGTTAACCACTTTGACAATAGATCAGGATCTATTCTACCAAAATCAATTCCGATTGATCCAATGAATAAAGTAAATAATACCAATATAAGCATGGGAAACAACATAGTATTGTCTGACTCGTGCGGATAGGTGTAAGTATATTTATTTCTAAAGTAAGTGCTAAAGTATCGTACTCTATTTTTAAAATAATTTTCAATTTTATATGTATTTTTTGAAAAAAAAGAAACCTTAGTATTCATTGTTGAAAACAGTAAATTTTTATTTATTTCTTTGGGTACTTCTTTTCCCCATAAAGATATTGAATAGAAAGAACTATTTTTAGTGCTACTATAATTTTGAAAATGAATACGCAAATGCCCATCAAAGGTAAGTAAATACACTCGAAACATATAAAATGCAGTTAATCCTGCTGTAAATGAAGCGATTATTGCGAAAATTGATGAATACAACCAACTATCATTAATAATTTCGTCTTTCGACCAAAAACAAGCAAGAGGTGGAATACCACAAAGAGAAAGTGTACCTAATAAAAAAGTAATTCTTGTAATCGGAATATATTTTGTTAACCCCCCCATAAGAACCATATTTTGACTTTTATCTGGTGAAAATCCAACAATGGGTTCCATTGAATGAATAATGGATCCAGATCCTAAAAACAATAAAGCTTTCGAATAGGCATGAGTGATCAAATGGAATAAAGCAGCCCTATAAGAACCTATACCCAGAGCTAACATAATATAACCCAATTGAGACATGGTAGAATAAGCTAAACTTCTTTTAATATCTCTTTGAGCAAGAGCCAAAGTAGCTCCTAAAAGTACTGTTATTACACCTATTAAGGAAATAAGATTCATTATGTAAGGTATGACTATGAAAAGAGGAAGAAGCCGGGCTATAAGAAAAATTCCTGCTGCTACCATAGTAGCAGCGTGTATAAGAGCCGAAATGGGAGTGGGTCCTTCCATAGCATCGGGTAACCATATGTGAAGGGGAAATTGCGCAGATTTAGCAACTGCGCCGAGGAATAAAAAAGAAGCACAAAGAATAACAAATAAAGAATCTACTCCATTATTATGAATTAAATTAGTAACTATTTCGAACAAATCTCGAAATTCTAAACTACCCGTTATCCAATAAAATCCTAAAATTCCTAATAATAAACCAAAATCCCCTATACGATTGGTTACAAAAGCTTTTTGGCAAGCACTTGCTGCAATTGGTCGTGTGAACCAAAAACCTATTAATAAATATGAACACATTCCTACAAGTTCCCAAAAAATATAAATTTGTATCAAATTAGAACTAGTAACTAATCCCAACATAGAAGTATTGAAAAAACTCATATAAGCAAAAAATCTCAAATATCCTTGATCATGAGACATATAATTATCACTATAAATAAGAACCATGATTCCAACAGTAGTAATTAATATTGACATAATAGAAGTAAGCGGATCAATCAAATGTCCGAACTCTAAAGAAAAATCATTATTAACAGTCCAAGACCATAGATATTGATAGATAAAATTGCCGTTTATTTGCCGAATAGAAAGATTCACAGAAAACACCACAGCTATAGTTAGCATCAAAACACTCGGAAAAGCCCACATACGTCGAATATTTTTTGTTGCTGCAGGAATAAGGAGAAGTCCAAATCCTATTAACATAGTAACAGGAAATGGAAGAAAAGGTATTATCCATGCATATTTATATGTATGTTCCATAAAAAAAAAACACACAAATTTTCGTTTTTTTATTATAATTTTTTCCGATTCACCAATTTTTATTGTTTTCTTCAAAAACAATAAAAAAATTAACAAAAAAAGATATGAAACCTTAAATATTCTTATTTTACATTTTTATTACTTTTTCAAATATTTGAAAAAGTAAGAATTTGTTGCTTAAATGCTTTGCCCAAATAGTTCGATATAGAGTAATTTTTTAACTATTTTAACTAAAAAAATATTTTTTTATAAAAAAAATGAGAATATGATATTTTAAAAAAATTTTGCGCCTATACTAGAATTCTATTCTAGTAATATGTAACCATATCATATACTATAGTAAGCAAAGTAAACAAAAATAACTATACCAATACCAGTATAATATGGATATATAGTATGCATTAATAAATCAACTAATTCTTCTAGTAATTTTTTTTGTAATAATTACCGAATTTATATTTTTTGTCGAATTGATTGATTGGATTGAAATCCAATAAGATAAGAAAATATCAGAAATCTTATAAAACTCCTTACTTCTTATATTCTAGAACTGAAATAAAAAAAAAACTTAAAATGAAAGTTTCTTTTCTTAGCTAACGGAATGTCTTGTTTAACATATTAACTACTAGAAAATTCCTTTAAAAATTTTACTTTCTTTTCTTCTATTTTTTCCTAGTTTATTATATATGTAACACACATGTATATATATATAAACAATACAAATATATTGTTTATATTATAAAAAAGATTATTGAGGGAATTAAATATAATATAAAAAATGACTAAGACTAAAAAAAAAACAATCTATATTGAGCAATACATGTCTTTCACATACAACAATAAAAAGGAATAACTCTTTTTTTATGGCAGTTCCAAAAAAACGTACTTCTTTATCAAAAAAACGTATTCGTAGAAATATTTGGAAGAAAAAGGGAAATTTAGTTGCAATAAAAGCCTTTTCTTTAGCAAAGTCAGTTTCTACGGGAAATTCAAAAAGTTTTTTTGTGCGGCAAACAAATAAGAAAATCTTGGAATAATTTGAATTCCGTGATTTAAAGAACTTTTCTATATTTAGAATATGAAAAATTTGTATTAACTTATGTTATTGACCTCCTCAAGATTAGTCAGAACTAACTGCTATTTTATGTCGAATACGAACTTATTTTTCTGCTAGTTTGGTTCTAAGCATTATTTTATTTCTTTTCCCGGTAGAAAAATATTTTTTTTTCATTAGGAAAAGAAATAAAATACAATTATGATAAATATTAAAACTGTTTTGTTTTATTATATGTCTATCTCAAGATCAAATTAAATTAGTTTCATTTACTAAATATTATCCTATATTATATACATAACAAAGAGTATATAAACAAAGAGTATATATGTATTTTATATAATTAATTAACATTATATATATTTTCTATATAATTAGAATAATTAATGAAATTACATTAAGTACATTAAAAAGTAAAGTACATTAAAAAGTAGACTAAAAAAAAACAATATTTTTAGAAAAAGTTTAATTTCTAATTTAATTTATTAAATTTAGTAATTACATTTTGATATGTATAAAATCCTATTTATTTAATTTATATTTAGTTTTGATAAAAAAAATATCTTTCTAAGTTTTCTAAGTGTTATTAACAATTTAAAGAATACTTTAGTTTAAACAAAAGAGTTTAAAAGAACCCTTATCATCCATTATAATGTTTCCTAAAGTATAACTATATCGGATTCTAGAATCTACATCTAGACGATTCAACATGAATTGACTATTATTATTTTAAATAAGCCGCTATGGTGAAATTGGTAGACACGCTGCTCTTAGGAAGCAGTGCTAGAGCATCTCGGTTCGAGTCCGAGTGGCGGCATACTCTAAAAGAGATAGAATAGATCTTATAATGTATTTAATTCCCGATTTCAATTCTGTAATGAGACCCTTTTTATGTATGATATTTTCGACTTTAGAACATATATTAACTCATCTCTCTTTTTCGATCGTTTCAATTGTGATTGCGATTCATTTTATGATTCTATTAGTTCACGAAATTATCGGATTACGCTATTCGTCGGAAAAGGGAATGTTAGCTACTTTTTTTTCTCTAACAGGATTATTAGTTATTCGTTGGATTTCTTCGAGACATTTTCCATTAAGTAATTTATACGAGTCATTGATCTTCCTTTCGTGGAGTTTTTCCATTATTCATATGGTTTCCAAGCTATGGAATCATAAAAATGATTTAAGCACAATAACCGCGCCAAGTGCCATTTTGACTCAAGGTTTCGCTACATCAGGTCTTTCAAGTAAAATGCATCAATCAGCAATATTAGTACCTGCTCTACAATCTCAGTGGTTAATGATGCATGTAAGTATGATGTTATTGAGCTATGCGGCTCTTTTATGTGGTTCGTTATTATCAGTCGCTTTTTTAGTCATTACATTTCGAAAAAACATCGCTATTTTTTTTAGAAGCAAAAATTTTTTAATTAAGTCATTTTTCTTTGGGAAGATCGAATACTTGAACGAAAAAAGAAGTGCTTTTAACAACACTTCTTTTCTTTCATTTCCAAATTATTATAAATATCAATTAATTCAGCGTTTGGATTATTGGAGTTATCGTGTTATTAGTTTAGGATTTACCTTTTTAACCATAGGTATTCTTTCTGGAGCAGTATGGGCTAACGAAACATGGGGGTCTTATTGGAATTGGGACCCCAAGGAAACTTGGGCATTTATTACTTGGACCATATTCGCGATTTATTCACATACTAGAACAAATCAAAGTTTGCACGGTACGAATTCGGCACTTGTAGCTTCTATAGGATTTCTTATAATTTGGATATGCTATTTTGGGATCAATCTATTAGGAATAGGTCTACATAGTTATGGTTCATTCACAGAAAATCTAATTGAATTGCAGAAATTCCATGCGAAATAAGTAAGACGTATATAATAAAAATTTGTGCGAGTTTTTGAGAACTGTTTGAATCTTAATTCAAACAGTTCTCAAAAACTTGGGATACATCTTTCTAATTCACTTTATTATTTTTTTTTTTGTACGGTGAATAGTTTCAAAAAGCTTAAAATTGAAACTTATAAGACTTTCCATCTCATTAAGAAAAAAACTATCTATGAAAATAATTAGATAGGATAGCTTGTATCTTATCAACTGATAAAGAAAGAACGAAATCCGGATAAATACCAACTCCTATTATGGGTAAAAAGATACAGATCGAAACAAATAGTTCTCGTGGTCCAGAATCCACGACATTTGAGTTTGGAACATTGAAAAAATTGTATCCATAGAACATCTGACGTAACATAGATAACAAATAAATAGGAGTTAATATCATTCCAATTGCCATTACAAAGGTAATTAATATTTTTGGCATTAAAAGATATTTTGGACTGGTAATTAGTCCAAAAAATACTACTAATTCTGCAACAAAACCACTCATTCCCGGCAATGCAAGAGAAGCCATCGAGAAACTACTAAACATGGTAAATATTTTTGGCATTGGAATGGATATCCCCCCCATTTCGTCAAGATAAACAAGACGTATTCTATCACAACTCATTCCTACCAAGAAAAAAAGTGCAGCACCAATAAATCCATGAGAGAGTATTTGTAAAACGGCTCCGTTAAGTCCCATGTCGGTTATAGAACCAATTCCTATAATTGTGAAACCCATGTGCGATACAGAAGAATAGGCTATTCTTTTTTTTTGATTGCGTTGACCAAGCGAGGTTGAAGCTGCATAAATTATTTGGATTGCCCCTACTATCACTAACCAGGGAGAAAATATAGAGTGAGCATGTGGTAATAATTCCATATTGATACGAATCAACCCATATGCTCCCATTTTTAATAAGATTCCCGCTAGAAGCATACATGTACTGTAATGTGCTTCTCCATGGGTATCTGGTAGCCATGTATGCAGGGGTATAATCGGCGATTTGACAGCATAAGCAATAAGGAAGCCCAAATAGAATATTATTTCTAATGTCACAGGATACGACTGATTAGCTAATCTGTCAAAATCCAATGTCGGTTCATTAGAACCATATAAACCCATACTTAGAACCCCTATTAAAAGAAAAATGGAACCCCCCGCAGTGTACAAAATAAACTTTGTAGCCGAGTACAAACGTTTCTTTCCTCCCCACATAGATAAAAGTAAGTAAACAGGAATTAATTCTAACTCCCACATGATAAAAAAAAGTAAAAGATCTCTAGAAGAAAATAATCCTATTTGACCACTGTACATTGCTAACATCAGGAAATAGAACAATCGCGAATTTCGAGTAACAGGCCAAGCTGCTAAAGTAGCTAAAGTAGTGATAAATCCTGTTAGTAAAATGGGTCCTATAGAAAGTCCGTCGATTCCCAGTCTCCAGTGAAAATTGAAAACATTTATCCATTTAGCATCCTCTTCTAATTGAATTAATGGATCGTCCAATTGGAAATGATAACAGAACACATAGGTTGTTATAAGGAGTTCTAATAAACAAATACATATGGTATACCACCTAAATACCTTATTCCCCCTATGAGGGAGAAAGAAAATTGAGGAACCCGCGAATATTGGCAAAACTACAAGTATTGTTAACCAGGGGAAATAACTCGTGATAAAGACAAGATGCATTTTGACCAAAAAGCCCGTGCTCAAAAGAATATATTTTCTTGAGTACGGGCTTTTGTCGGTAAAAAGGAATCAAATGATTCAAGTGGAATTTATTATAACGTATCAATAAGATAGACCCATGCTGCGAGTTGTTTCATGCCATAAATAAACACGGACACTCAAAAAATCTGTTGGACAGGCGGATTCACATCTTTTACAACCTACACAGTCTTCGGTTCTTGGCGCGGAAGCAATTTGCTTAGCTTTACATCCGTCCCAAGGTATCATTTCCAATACATCTGTGGGGCAGGCTCGTACACATTGAGTGCACCCTATACATGTATCATAAATTTTTACTGAATGTGACATTGGGTCTATAAATTCCAGTTTTAAACATAAAAAATTTTCGATCCGGTAAAGTAAAAAACGAATTATAAATTATAGAATTCTAAATTTTTTATATATTTATATTTTCTTTATATATAGAAACCAGACGAATCAATGATTTATCAAAAAAAATCTTAAGAATCAAAATTTTTATAAATCTGTTCATGAGAAGGGACCAAGAGACTTTGATTTATCTTTCAATAACTATGATCATATGAGTCGCATGAATCACACGTGCGACTTCGCGTTGGCTAAGAGATCGTCAATATTTCAATATATTACTATATATAATGAAATATTACTATACATATTAGTATTATTTGTAAATAAATATAATAAAAAAACACTGAAATGATATTAAAAAAAAATCTCTACAATAAATATATAATAAATAAATATAAATATATAATATATATATATGTATTTATATTATAGTTATGGCTAATTCTTCAACAAACTCGATTGATTAATACGAGTTGATTTTCTGTTACGATAGATCGACGAAACAATAGCTAGCCCAATAGCAGCTTCCGCTGCTGCAATGGCTATAATAAAGATTGAGAAAACCTCTCCTTTTAATTGGCGACTATCAAATATATCAGAAAATAGTACGAGATTAATATTAACCGAATTTAGTATAAGTTCAAGACACATAAGTGCTCTAACCATGTTTCGACTTGTGATCAATCCATAGATACCAATCGAAAATAAATAGACACTCAAAAAAAGTACATGTTCGAACATCATTGACTAACTCCTGATCAACCTCGATTCATTTCAATATGAACAAAAATTCAACCAAGTTGATTGACTAGAATCGAGCAATTACAGAAAAGGGGAATATTGACAGTAGATTAAACTAAATTTTTTTTTTTTTATTCTAACTAAACTATTTATTATTGACGAGCCATAGTAATTGCGCCTATCAAAGAAATTAAAAGAATTATAGAAATGAGTTCAAACGAAAGATAAAAATCTGTTGATAAATGAATTCCAATTTGTTGAACGTTGCTTATAAAGTCTTGCTCTATAATCTGATTTGATCTTGTAGTCCAAATGATTCCGTACCATGACGTATCTGCAATAGTAGTAATTAGTGAAAAAAGAATACTTATACAAACCAGTGAAGTTACTCCATCTCCAATAGTCCAAAAATAGGAGTCGTTAGAATATTCTGAACCATTCACGAACATAACAGCAAATATGATTAAGACATTTATGGCTCCCACATAAATAAGAAGCTGGGCGGCAGCTACAAAATAGGAGTTTGATGAAATATAGAATAAGGATATACAAACAAGAACCGATCCTAACGAAAAGGCGGAATAAATTGGATTAGTAAATAATACTACTCCTAGACCTCCTAATATAAGAAATAATCCCAGAAATACTACAAGTATATCATGTATTGGTCCAGGTAAATCCATTATGTATAAGAGAAAAATAAGTCAAAATATTTCATGACCTTACTAAATAGTCCAGGAAAGGAAGGCCCCTTAATTTTTTTTCTTATATATGTTATATATGATTAATTTCTAATGGAATTAAATCTTAATATGGATGGATTGCTGTGGATATAGATAAAGTTATTAAAAAATCATTAAGAAAACACTCACGGTTTAAATCAAAGAGTAATTCTCAACAATCAATAATTAATAAGTTTATTAGTTTCTGACAAAAAAAAGAGACTTGTTTCCCTTTATCTTTATATAAAAATATATTATATTAGTAATTAGTAATCGTTCTTGAATCAAGGGGTTTATCTTTATCCATTTTGATTTGACTGGAATTCATAACTGTTTGAATTGTGTAATCTCCAATTACTGACATTGGTAACCGACCTAATGCAATTTGATTATAATTTAATTCGTGACGATCATAAGTTGAAAGTTCATATTCTTCAGTCATCGATAAACAGTTTGTTGGACAATATTCGACACAATTACCACAAAATATACAGACTCCAAAATCAATACTATAATTAATCAATTGTTTCTTTTTAATCTCTCTTTTAAACCTCCAATCAACAACGGGTAGATCTATGGGACATACACGAACACATACCTCACAAGCAATACATTTATCAAATTCAAAGTGAATTCGACCGCGGAAACGTTCTGATGTGATCGATTTTTCATAAGGATATTGAATAGTTACAGGTAAACGATTTGTATGGGATAGGGTAATTATGAAACTTTGACCAATGTACCTTGCAGCTCGTATTGTTTGTTGACCATAATTTATGAACCCGGTCACCATAGGGAACATATTGTGGATCTCCGTGAATAATTTTATGTTTCTTTCTCTTGACCGGTTATGAATAGAGAATATCGTTATCTTATTCTATTCGTTATAGGTAAATAAGTTGGGAAGAAGTTGTCAATAATAGATTACCCAGAGAAATAGGTAAAAGAAATTTCCATCCAAAATTTAAAAGTTGGTCCATTCTCAGCCTAGGTAAAGTCCATCTTGCTGTGATAGGAATGAACAAAAACAAATAAGCTTTAGCTAATGTAATAAATATACCAATTGGTATTCCAAAAACTCCTGTTATTTTATTTATTCCGAAAAGTTCAGGAATAGATATATACGGAATAGAAAAATTCCACCCGCCTAAGTAAAGAACTGTTATAAATAATGAAGAAACTAATAAATTTAGGTAAGAAGCAAGGTAAAATAGAGCGTATTTAATACCCGAATATTCTGTTTGATAACCTGCTACTAATTCCTCCTCCGCTTCTGGTAAATCAAAAGGTAATCTCTCACATTCTGCTAGAGAAGAAATTAGAAAAACAACAAACCCTATAGGCTGACGCCACAGATTCCACCCCCAAAAACCATATTTTGACTGTGCCTCAACTATATCAACTGTACTTGAACTGTTAGATAATCATAGTCGATAATAACATTACTGTTCGTATCGCTATTTCAAAACCGTACATGAGACCTCAGCTTCATACGGCTCCTCTATGGCCACAAATAAATGTAAGTACTTGTTCGGTATTATTGTAATTTTTAGATTCTAATTCTAAATAGAATAACACCAGGGAGTCTAAAATTAGACCAACGAAATTCCGTCTGCTAGAATAAAACTTCCGAATTGATCTTTTCCATTTAAATTAAAATTTTTCTTTATTCGGTAATAACTTAATCCTTAAATAAAATACTCGTTATTTCAATAAATTAAGTTTTATCAATAACTCTAAAGTAACTCTAAAGAAAGAATTAGTTAGAAAGAATTGATCATTAATTCAAAATTTATGATTAAGAATTCCATGTATGTGTATAGATATGAATATGAATGGGGAAAAGAAATAAATATCCTGTATCGTATTTTTTTGTTTCATTTTTACCATTCAATATTTTTCATTCTATTTCTTTTGTTCCCGTCCTATTCTTCTTTCTCAGAGGAGAGGAGGTACTCTGAAAAAAAAAATAAAGGATTAATTCGTTTTTATAGTCATTTCTTTAATCAGTGAATAGGAGCATACTCGAGATCGGAATCGTGGAGAAGTACTACTTGGTCATTTCTACCAACTTAAAGTCCTCATTATGATTCGTTTTATACAAAATTTTATGAAAAAATACCCTTTTTTATATCTTACATTATCTCCATTACTAATCTTTTGTGTACCTTGGTGTTCCTAACTGTCCACTGATTTTTGATTGATCTCCGATATGGTAATAAATACAAGACAGTAGTAGAAACCCCATACGGTTGATCTTTTATACCCGCTTCGAGATATGATAATTGGTCAAAGAATCTTAATCTTGGGGTAAACAGTTTATACAGCTTATGTTTATATTCTCGTACATAGGGAATGAGATTTAATCCTCTTACTGCAAATTTCTAAGCAGTTTGCTTTTACTCATTTAACTATCTAGCTTAATTCATCAACCCTAATGAAAAAAAAAAAAAAAAATATCCATTGAATATATTAAATTTCTTTATTTTATTTCTAGTTCTAGAAAATGTCTAGAAAAGAGGGAAAATAATGATGTTCTGTCGAATCACACGTAGAGATATTGATAACACACATAGGGTTAATGGTATTTCATAACTGATAGATTGAGCAGCAGCCCGTAGACCACCTGAAAAAGAATATTTATTATTCGACCCATATCCTGACATAAGAAGTGCAATAGGGGCAATACTTGAAATGGAGATCCATAAAAAAACGCCTATACTGAGATCGGCCAAAACAAGGTGATACCCAAAAGGAATTACTAAATAACTTAGTAGAACAGATATGACTGCTATAGACGGTCCCGCGCTGAACAAACGAATATCCCCTCTAGATGGAAGGATATCTTCTTTAAAAAGTAATTTGGTTCCATCTGCTATAGCTTGAAGAATTCCCAATGGACCGGCATATTCAGGCCCAATGCGTTGTTGTATTGCTGCAGATATTTCTCTTTCTAACCACACAATTACTAGTACCCCTATTGTTATTCCCAATATAAGGGCGAAAATAAGAACAAAGATCCATATGAGTCCATAGACTTCTTTTAAAGATTCCGATCTAGAAAAAGAATTGATAGCTTGTACTTCCACTTCTGTCATATCAATTATCATTTCAACGATCAACTTCTCCCATAATGATATCTATACTACCTAATATCGTCATGATATCTGCCAATTTCATTCTTTTAACTAGTTGAGGGAGAATTTGCAAATTGATAAAACCGGGTGGACGAATTTTCCATCTCCAAGGGAAAACACTACTATCTCCTATCAAATAAATTCCTAATTCTCCTTTTGGTGCTTCTACTCTCACATAAAGTTCTTGCTTCGACAATTCAAAATTGGGTGAAAGTTTTTTAGTAATAAATCTATATTCAAAATTATTCCATTCGGAATTTTTTGCTTTATCAAAACGTCGGACTTCTAAATTCTCATAAGGTCCTCCAGGAATTCCTTCTAGAGCCTGTTGAATAATTTTTATAGATTCCTTCATTTCACCGATTCGTACTAAATAACGAGCTAGTGAATCTCCTTCTTTTTGCCATTGGACTTCCCAATCAAATTTATTGTAACACTCATAACTATCAACTTTACGAAGATCCCATTGGATTCCAGAAGCCCGCAACATTGGTCCTGATAAACCCCAATTTATTGCCTCCTCTCCATCAATAATCCCTACTCCTTCAACGCGTTCCAAAAAAATAGGATTCCGCGTAATAAGTTTTTGATATTCAACAATTCCTGTTAAAGAATAATCGCAAAAATCCAAACATTTCTCTATCCAGCCATAAGGTAGATCAGCAGCAACTCCCCCAATACGGAAATAATTATGCATCATTCGCATACCTGTAGCGGCTTCGAATAGATCATATAACAATTCCCTTTCTCTGAAAATATAGAAAAAGGGAGTCTGTGCACCGATATCTGCCATAAAAGGTCCAAGCCATAATAAATGAGAAGCTATACGACTCAGTTCTAGCATAATTATTCTAATGTAACTAGCTCTTTTAGGTACTTGAACGCTTTCTAATCGTTCTGGTGCATTTACTGTTATTGCTTCTGTGAACATAGTGGCTAAATAATCCCACCGTGTTACATAAGGCAAATATTGTATAATTGTTCGATTTTCCGCTATTTTTTCCATCCCTCTATGTAAATAACCCAATATAGGTTCACAATCAATAACATCTTCACCATCGAGAGAAACAATTAGTCGAAGAACACCATGCATTGATGGGTGGTGAGGACCCATATTCACTATCATGAGATCTTTTCTTGTAGCTGGTACAGTCATAACTTTTCTTCCTTAATTCAATTCATTATTCCATGAATTTAGCAAAATGAAGTTCATCAAAATGAAAAATTTAATAACTAAAGAAAAAATTAAAACCAATCTTAACCTTCAAATTAACGAGTTTTTGACTCCCGAATACCCAATTGGTTAATCAATTTCTTATAACGTACTCGATTTTTCTTTGACAAATAATCCAACAGCCGTTGACGTTTTCCCAGAATTTTTCGTAGACCCCTTTGCGATAAAAAATCTTTTTTATGTAATTTTAAATGTGAAGTAAGTCTTTGTATCTTATCCGTGAAACTAAATACTTGAAATTCAACAGATCCACAGTTTTTTTCTTTTTCTTGTCGAATAGTTGAGATGAATGAATTTTTGACCATAAAAATAAATTTTTATATTTTTTCTTTTACGCGGATTTTGCCGATCAGGAAAAATGAAAAATTTTTATTATACTTGTTATTTCCAGTTATTTGAATCTAGTACAAAAAAAAATTTCATTTCTTCATTCTTCATATAGAAAGGAACGATCCATTTTTTTATTCAAGATTTTTCTATTCAGGAAAGAGAATTTATTTTTTTTTCAAAAAAAAAAATATATAATAAATTAAATATATAGGAAATATACTATGTTATATTTATATTTATTATATATTAATATAATATTATATATATTAATATAATATTATTAAAGAATTTAAAGAATTCTTAATCGTGGGTACATATGTATTCTTGATATACTGAAATTACTGCCATTATTGGTATCAAACCAATAACGATTCATACAAGCTAAATCTTCTAATCGATAATTGGGCCAAAGAAATAATTTGAATTTAATGAATTTATTTGTATCTGTATTAAGATGTTTTTCCTTGTTCAAAAACTGTCTGCAGTTGTTTATGTTGTTTTGATTACAAAATATTGGATTTCCACCTATAATATTCCAATTCTGAGAATTAAAACAAATGAAAATTCTCAATTCTCTACGGCGTCTGGGGGATAGAATATTTTCAGGAACAAGGAAATCATAATAATTTTTGTTTTTAGTCACAAGTGTATTGCTGTGTTGTGCAACGGATTCATTAAAATTTTTTTTATCAACATATTCTTTTTTTATTATGTATTTTCCATCAGTTCGGCGTTTATTCTTATCAACCAATGAAATACCTATGGTTTGATATATAATATATTTTCCATCCCTTTTCATAGATAGACGAATTGGTTCGATAATAAATATGCCTCTTTTTACCAATTCAGAAAGAGTTAGATCTTTCTGAATCAACATTATATCTAGACGCATCTCTCCTCTTAGAATTGAGGATATAGCTATTTCCTTTGGATCTATCAGTCTAAGTAGAAGACAATATACCTTTATATTATTGATCATTCTTTGATTCAAGAGATCCTCCCATCTTAATTGAAAAAGAAAATATTTTTTCAAGAAGAAATTGAGTTCCGCTTCTTTCTTGCTCTTAGATTGTTTTTTTTTTCTACTCTTTTTAATGTCTGCTCCTGTATAATCGGCTTCAACATCTTTTTCATTTTGTTTTCGTAAATCTGATACAAGATTTCCTTGACCTTGTTGTTCATTTTTTTTTTTTACATTGATCTTTTTACTTTTACTAATATTTTCATAGAAATGAAAATCAAAAATAAGTAATTCGGTAGGTATGATCCATGGTTTCATTTTATACGCATTAAAAAGTAGTAAAAATTCTGGGAAAAACCAAGGTTCTAGATTTGATATGGTACGATATAATATTTTTTGATTCATTCCCATCCAATCAAAAAAGGAATTTTTTTTTAATTTTTGATAATTTAGATTTTTAGTATTTTTATGAATCTTATGCGTATTGGCCCGGATCTCAATATCAATATTATTTCTAATACAGAAATGGGGAATTTTATAATCAAAAAATTGTCTATCCATATTTTTGTCCGTATCAATGAGAAATCTTTTTTCTAGATAATTATTAATAACTATCCTTATCAATCCATAAAACGGTTCGGGTTTCAGTGTATTGAAATTATATGCAATTTTGTTGTTCTCTACTTCTTGTAATTGTAACGTTGACCCATAAATATATGAGTTCTTATTATCCTCAAAATTTATATATTTATATGATAAAAGATCATACCCATAATGTTTTTTCAATTTGTCTTTTTGACTCGTCAATGAATTTACTGCGTAGTAATTTTCTTTCATGTAATGAATTAATTGGTCTTTTTCTTTTTTATATAAATCCGATTTCGTTGAGTCTTTCTTTTGAATTATACGACATTGGTTGGCCCTATTTTGCCATTTTTTCGGTATTAAATAAGACCACTTAGTCTGAGAAAAATTGTATTGATAATGACCCCTTAACCACATTTTCCATTTATTTATTCTATACTTATGCATTTTCTTATGCTTTGATTTGGAACCAAATATCCCTCGTGTTGTACAATAATTCTTTATTTTATTTGTAAGAAAGGGATAGGTGTTATGATATTGAAGTACAGATTTCAAAGGATATTTGTTAAGTAATTGATTTTGCGAGAATTTGTAAAATACATATGCTTGAGACAAAGAAGATAAGTCCCAATAAATATTAGAATTTTTATTGCTAATACTAAAATTAGTATTATAAAAAGTATTATAAAACGACTTTTTTATAGTCGAAAAAAAATTCATTGTATTTTGATTTGTCTTTTCGATTCCTTCTTGATTTGTTTTATCATTATAAATGGATTTAGTTAAAATTTTGTTTATTGATTTAAAGAAAAGTTGTGCATTGATTTTTGGAATCTTAATGATACATAGTAATATATTCATGTATATTTTTTCAATGAAGGGTTTTATAAAATAATGCGATTTACGTATTAATCGGATATTTTTTCTTTTAAATATTTGCCAAATATCCTTCTGTAATTCCGATCTTTTATCATCATAAGTTAGAACCATTTTTTTATTGTCTTTTGTGATTCCTTCTATTTGACTCTTAATTGTGATTGTCTTATTAGCAAGATCTTTCATTTTTGTTTCGATGGGTGAATAATTTCCATTTACACAATTTAGGAATTGAATTGCAATGGTTGATTCGTGAAGAATCTTATTATTTATATTAGAATCTTTTCCATTTTCATTCGGTTTATATACTTTAACCCTACTCGATTTTAATATGGGTTTTACTTTTTCAAGTTCTTTCATTATTAGGTCTATAAATAGAATTATTTTGATGATCCATCTTGTTTTTTTTTTTGAAACTTTTGGAACCCCATTTCCTCTTTCTTTGAAAACTCTTATAACTTGTAAAATTTTCTTTTTAGCTTTTATCGTTCTTTTTTCGAGTTCTTTTAAAACGGGTTCAAAGAAAGAAGGTCGTTTTCGGGGAGACCCAAAAGGTAGCTCTGTTTCTCTTCCCCAAACTGTTAAAAAACAAAAATTATCTTTTTGCTCTTTTTTTCGCCTTTGCTGATCTCCATGATTAGATCGTACCTTAGATCTTTGCCAAGGTTTCAGACAAAAAGGAAATAGAATTTTTATTTGAATACCATCGTTTAACCAATTTTGAGGAAATTCCGTTTCTGATAATTGAACACCATTATAAGTACATTTAACGTGCATTTCTCCATTCCATTCCTTAAAATCCTCGTACCATTCGGGGAATTGCAATAATAACATACGACTAATATTTTTAGCTATTATCAATACGGGTAATATAACATATTTTCTAAGAAAAGATTGGGTTATTAATATTAAACCCCTTATTGCTTGAGTAAATATAAAGCTATCCCAAACCTCTGATATTTCTATTCGTTCATTTTCCTCTTTTTGCTCTTCGTTTGTTTTCTCGTTTTCTTTTGTGTGTTCTTGCTCAAAATAAGAAATTTGAGAGTCTGAGGTTTTCCCTAACCAATTCTTAATTTTTGATATATCAAAAAACGAAAAAAAAAAAAAATTGTCTATTCGATCCAAAAAAAGTGGAGAATGCACATTTGCTTGAAACATTTCCCAGATAATTGTTTTACGTCTTTGAGCACGCATAGATCCTTTGATTATACCACGGCGAAAATCAGATTGTTGTGAGTAACGTATCAAAGCCACCTCGTCTTCTTCATCACTAGTATTACTAGTAGTATTATTAGTAGCACTCGAATTATTACTCTGATCGTTATCAGTATAAATTACCACGCGTTTCCCTTTTCTTGCCCGAATTTCAGGATCTTCCGTCGATTCTTCTTCATCTTCTTCTTCTTCCAAATCATCTTTTAATTTGTATGACCATCTAGAAACCTTTTTACTAATTTCTTCCATTCCAATAGAATTTTTTAAAATTTTTATTAGATCATTTGGATCAGTTGTAATTACATCTAATAAAAATTTTAAAGATTTTTCTTGACTTTCTGAATCTATTCCTTTCACGCGTTCAAAATAAAATTTCTCAATTGAGGTTAAGGAATTCTCAATAGGATTCGATAAAAATTTCTCATCAGAATCAGAATAAAACCTATTCTTTTTATGTTCAAATGCTTGAGAATTTTTATGAAATAGACCATGAATTTTATTTATCCACAATATTTCTATGGAATCCGCTCTTGAAGTTATTAAATCAGTTATTATTTCATGTGAATCTAATTTCTTTATTGTTCCG